CGAGTATGCTTACGCGAACCAATACGCCCATTTTTACGCGAACTTTTTTTAGGTATAGGTTTTGCCATATTTAATTATTTCATAAAAATAAGTCCAAGACATATGGTATGGATATATCCATTTCATGTCACAAACACATCTTTTATTATTTTTTAACTAGAATTTATATTCGATTTGATTTTTTTTTCTATATTAATTATATTTTTTATTTTTTTTTAGAAAGCCTTCGTTTATGAAAATATTATCCTTGTCTTTGTTTATGTTTTGGATTGTAACAAATTACTATAATTCGTCCCCGTCTTCTAATCAATCGACATTTTTCACAAATTTTACGAACAGAGGCCCTTATTTTCATATTTATCATTCCTTAATAAGTTAATTCAAAAGTTTTGGAAGAAAATAAGGTTTCCTTACATTTTGAACTTATAATTGTAGCCTTCTCTGCAAAAATAAAAAGAATGTTGAAGTTGAAAAACATCCTAATTAAAATGACTTATTTGTATTCATTATATAAAGAAACCTGAAACATACTCAGGGGAAGTTATTTATTTAGTAATTAAATTTTCGTGAATCCCCCCTTTTTTTTATTCGAGTTAAACCCGTTTCGCGTATTCACCCTTGTATATAATTATAGAATATATACTTGTATATAATATCTAAATAATAATATATAAATATAAGGGGTGTGAAGTTATATTAGAAATTGGAGTTTTCTTTTTTTTTTTTTTAATGGATAAAAATTTCGCATCTAATTCGGATGTTTAAACGATTACCATATATAACATAAAATTTCTCCTCCTATTCTTTCTAATCGAGCTTCTCGATCTGTCATTATACCTCTAGAAGTTGAAAGAATTACAATACCCATACCCCCTAAAATTCGCGGGATTCGTTGATAATTAGAATATATTCGTAGACCGGGTGTACTGATCCTTTTTAAATTTAAAAAATTTTTATATGATCCTTTCCTATTTCTTCTGTACCGTAGAGTTAAAACTAAAAAATATTTGTCGTTTTCTATATGTTTTCTGACGTTTTCGACAAAACCCTCTCGTAAAAGTATTTTTACAGTGTTTTCTGCGATGTTAGTAAATGGTATTTGAACCATTCCTTTTTTATTCATATCAGCATTTCTGATATAGGTTATTATATCAGCGATGGTATCCTTACCCATAGTAAAAGAAAATGATTGTTGCCCGTTACTTTCTATATAATCAACATGCTCCTTTATTCCATTTATTATTCTCTTTTTATTTTCTATTTCTTTCTATTTGTATATATATTTATTATTATTATATAATATTGATTATTATTATATATTTATATATTATTATTTTATATATATATTTTATTATATATATTTTTATTTTATAGGGTTATCAAGTATTAATCTGAAATATATTTGAAATAGATAATAATTGCTACTTCTAATACTTAATAATAATTACTCCAAAAGGGATATATGTGAGATAAACTAGATTAATTAATTTAATCCATTTTTTTTCACAAAATAATATAATGTATCCATATTAAAATTAAAGTTTCGTCTTATAATACTTCAGGTGCTAATGAAACTATTTTAGTGAAATTTAACTGTCTTAATTCCCGGGCGATTGCACAAAAGATTCGAGTTCCTTTTGGATTTCCTTCTTGATCAATGACAACTGCAGCATTATCATCATACTGAATTATTATACCGTTGCTACGTTTGAGTTCTTTACAAGTACGTACAATTACAGCTCTGATCACTTCTGATCTTTCTAAGTTCGTATTTGGTACTGCTTCTTTGATTACAGCAACAACAATGTCACCAATATAAGCATAGCGTCGATTACTAGCTCCTAGGATTCGAATACACATCAGTTCGCGTGCTCCGCTGTTATCAGCTACAGTCAAATGAGTTTGAGGTTGAATCATATCATTTTTTGTTCTTTCAGTCCAAAGATTGAGGTTAAAATATTCTGTGTTCAAAAAAGGGAATATACAATTGCATTTTTTTGTTTTCATCTTAAAGACCTCTTTCCTTTAATTCTAATTATTATCTTGAATTATTATCCTGAAATAATGAATTGAGTTCGTATAGGCATTTTGGACGCTGCTATTGAAATAGCCTTTCTTGCTATATTTTCTGGGACCCCACCCATTTCATACAGTATTTTCTTAGGTTTAACAACAGCTACCCAATATTCGGGAGATCCCTTTCCCGAACCCATGCGTGTTTCAGTCGGTCTTACTGTAACAGGTTTGTCTGGAAATATGCGTACCCATATTTGTCCTCCTCGGCGAACATTTCGTGACATTGCCCGTCGTCCCGCTTCTATTTGTCTAGATGTTATCCAAGCGGGTTCAAGTGCCTGAAGAGCATATCTTCCGAAGCAAATATGATTCCCTCGATAAGATATTCCTTTCATTCTTCCTCTATGTTGTTTACGAAATCTGGTTCTTTTGGGGTTATAATTGATGGTTGTTTCTCAATTCCATCTCTATTACAGAACCGTACATGAGATTTTCATCTCATACGGCTCCTCGCGAATGAAGCAATTCTATATATATAAATCGATTTAATCAATACAATAATATGCACTAATATTCATATGTTTAATCAACGCGGGATTTTTTGAGATTTCATAGAATCCTATCGGTATATTCGACATTTTTATATTTTGTTTTGATATATATTTGATATATATTTGATATATAACTGAATATGTATTCTTATAAAATAAACCATTTTTGTTATCCGTATATAACTAGAGAATGTTGTTTTGTTATATTATAATGTTCTAATGAATCTTTAATTTTAATTTTTTTTTATTTAATTTTATTACTAATATTTTTCTAATTCTAGGATTGGCGAAAATAAAAAAATCAAAAAAATCCAAATTCTCGCGGGCGAATATTTACTCTTTTATTATCAAATTCAAATGGAATGTAGCACACAATTCCTAAAAAAAATGAATTGTTTTTGGTTTTTTCCGCCATCCCACCTAATTAATCGTTAAGATTTGTTTTTAATAAAATCTTAAGTATTTGCAGGTTTCATCGTTCCCGCCGCTTCTCGATTAATGATTAGGTCTGAATTCTACCACGGAGCTCTTTCATATCTAATAGTAAGATTTTTTAGAATATTTTTTTATTTTTTCTTGAATCAATCTTCTCAGTTTTTATTGATTCAGAGCTCTTAATTAGTTTATGTTATGAATATATTGATATATATATCAATTTTATATTGATGCTTTATTACACTACTTTTTTTGAGATGACCCATAGACCTTTACATATTAGAATTCTATATCATTCATATATATTTTTCTCTCTTTCTTTCGCCCCTTCATTTATCCGTATATTCTTATTGCTTTACAACTAATAATATGATTTTTTTAATGTTGTACAATATTTCATACAATATTTCAGTTGATATAATAATATTATTAATATTTCTTTTTTATTTTTATATTTCGATTTTTTGTTTTGACTAATTCTTTAGATCTAGATAATCCGAAGCGGTGAGTTGGTTATTAGTTCTTTTAAATTAATTTATACCATGAATTGGTTTTGTCGTTAAATTGGAACCGTTCTAAAAAAACTAACGAGTCGCACACTAAGCATAGCAATAGGATCAATATCAAATAATTAATTTTATTTTTTGGTCGATTCAATCTTATAAAATTGAGAATTTTGGGGGAATAAAAATCAAGTAATTTTTCATTTTTGTTTTATTAAAAAAAAATGGGATATTGAAGATAAAGAAAAAGATTTTATTCTTTTTTATTCTTTATTTAGAAATATCCAAACTTTGATCCCTAAAACTCCATAAATAGTTCGAACTGTATAACAACAATAATCAATTTTAGCTCGAATGGTTTGTAGAGGAACCCTACCTTCTCTTATCCACTCAACACGTGCAATTTCTTTTCCGTCGATACGTCCTGCAATTTGTACTTGAACTCCTTTTGTACCTGCTTGTTCAGTTAATTCAATAGCTTTTTTCATTGCTTTACGAAAGGAAACTCTATTCTTTAATTGTCCGGCTATAAATTCTGCAAGAATATTAGGGTGTTTATAAGCATTTGCAATTCTTGCAATAGAAATGTTTAGTTTTCGATTCACACAATTCAGTTTTTTTAGGATATTCGTCTGTAATTCTTCTATTTTTTTAGGCTTACCTTCTATTAATAATTTAGGAAATCCCATATATATTATGACTTGAATCAGATCGATTCTTTTTTGAATCTTTATCTGTCCAATTCCCTCCACACCAGAGGATACTTTTATATTTTTTTGTATATAATTTTTGATACAATCTCGTATTTTTTTATCTTCTTGTATATTTTCGGAATAATTTCTTCGTTGTGCAAACCAAAGAGAATCATGACTCTGAGTTGTACCAAGTCTGAAACCAAGCGGATTTATTTTTTGTCCCATAATTCCCCACTACTATAACATAAAATGATACGTTTTATTTGTGTAGTTTTTTTTCAAAATATTTTTTTATTTTTTCCATACATAACTCATTGACTTAGTTCATTGAAATTTTTATTGTGACTAGCAGCGACTACTGCAAAATAAACAAAAAAATAAAATAAGATATTCAACTAATAAAATAAGATATTCAACTAAATAAAGTATAAATTCGAATATTATAACCTTTTATTTATGAATTTTTTCTTTTTTATTTATGTACAAATTGCATGAATTACTAATCCATTACTATTTGTACTTTGTCTTGGAAACATACATGAACCTTTTTCGACCAAACGACTATGCTTATAGGTTCTTCTTTATCATAAGGGTCGATTTTCATGGATAAATTCATTTTTATTATTAATTATATTTTAATTGAAAAATAATTCCATTTTGTAATATTTTTTTATATTTTTGAATTATTATTTTTCAATTTATGTTAAAATTAACGTTAACGACGAGATCTATTATCATTTTTCGCATGTCCTCGGAAGTTTAGAGTAGGTGAAAATTCCCCTAATTTATGGCCTACCATA